GTTGCACAAAAAAGAGTCTTGGAAAAATCTTAATTAATATGTTTCAAAGAACTTCCAAAGTATTGTGTATTTTATTTTTTTTTTATATCTATTGAAATTTAGATTTATTGATATTGAATTCGTGAGATTTTTTTTTATTTCCTATGAATTGTGCTTTTCAAAATAGAAAAGCACAATTATGATAGACAAGGAAGAATCTTAATATTCCATTCTACTTTAGACTAAGGCCTTGGGTCTCAAAATCATTATAAAAAAGATTATGAATTTTAGACTCCAACTGAAATGAAAACGAAACTTTTTAGTTCTGACTGTTCTGGATAAACAAAAACTAGATTTCTAGTACGGATAAAATTGATTATGAAAAATGAACTTACGAAGATGAAGATACTAATTAAGTAGTATTGATATTGAACATTTCCATATGAATATACGAATAGAAATGCATCTTTATTCATTGTTTGCTAAACTTTATTGAATATAGACAATTCAACATGAATTTACTATTATTATTTAAAGTAAGCCGCCGCTATGGTGAAATTGGTAGACACGCTGCTCTTAGGAAGCAGTGCTAGAGCATCTCGGTTCGAGTCCGAGTGGCGGCATAAATATTAATTCATGTTAATATTAATACTAAAGATAAAATAGATCTAATAGTATAATAGATCTAATAGAATCTAAAGAATATAAATTTTTCAATATTTTAGATTCTATTTAAGCCCCAATTTCAATTTTTTAAAAAGGACTTTTCTTTATGATATTTGCGACCTTAGAGCATATATTAACTCATATTTCCTTTTCGATCATCTCAATTGTGATTATAATTCATTTGATGAACTTATTAGTTTACGAAATCGAAGAATTACGTAATTCGTCAGAAAAAGGAATAATAGCTACTTTTTACTCTATAACAGGGTTTTTAGTTATTCGTTGGATTTCTTCGGGACATTTTCCTTTAAGTAATTTATACGAATCATTAATTTTCCTTTCATGGAGTTTATCCATTATTCATATAATTCCGTATATTAGGAATTCTAAAAATGATTTAAACGCAATAACTGCACCAAGTGCCTTTTTTACCCAAGGTTTCGCCACGTCAGGTCTTTCAACTGAAATGCATCAACCCGCAATATTAGTACCTGCTCTACAATCTCAGTGGTTAATGATGCATGTCAGTATGATGTTATTGAGCTATGCAGCTCTTTTATGCGGATCATTATTATCAGTTGCTCTTATAGTGATTACATTTCAAAAAAAAATCGATTTTTTTTTGAAAAACAAGAATTTTTTAAGTTTAAGGAAATCATTTTTCTTTGGTGATATGGAATATTTGAACGAAAAAGGAAGTCTTTTAAAAAAGACTTCTTTCCTATCATTTCAAAATTTTTACAAATATCAATTAATTCAGCATTTGGATTCTTGGAGTTATCGTGTCATTAGTTTAGGGTTTACCTTTTTAACCATAGGCATTCTTTCTGGAGCAGTATGGGCTAATGAAGCATGGGGTTCATATTGGAATTGGGATCCTAAGGAAACTTGGGCATTTATTACTTGGACCATATTTGCAATTTATTTACATACTAGAAAAAATTCAAAATTGCAAAATCAAGTTACGAATTCGGCATTTGTAGCTTCTATAGGATTTCTCCTAATTTGGATATGCTATTTTGGGATCAATCTATTAGGAATCGGGTTCCATAGTTATGGCTCATTCCAATGAATATCTAATTGAATAAAATAAACTGCATAAAGGATACATAAAAGAATCGTCAGATACACAATGAAATTTTGTGCGAGTTTTTGAGAACCTTTTGAATAATTCCTCTATTTACCTCTATTTAAAAGGTTCTCAAAAACTTTAGATATATCTAATTACAATTCTAATTAACACTTACCTTTTTTTCATTGCATAACGAAGAATCGTGAAAATATTAAAGTTAAAGAATTCTAAGACTTTTTTTTTCCAATTCATTTAATTTCTTTAATCTAAAAAAAGAATTAGTATCTATAAAAAGAGAACTTGTACCTTGTCAACCGATAACGGGAGAACAAATCAGGATAAATACCAATTCCTATTACAGATAGAAAGATATAGATCAAGACAAAAAGTTCTCGTAGTCCAGAATCAAAAAAATTCGAGTTTGTAATGTTAAATAGCTTATATCCATAAAAAATCTGACGTAATATCGTAACATAGATAATAAAGAATAGAAGTTAATATCATTCCAATTGACATTACAAATGTAATTAACATTTTTGGTATGAAAAGATATTTTGGGCTGGTAATTATTTCAAAAAAGAGTAAGAATTCTGTAACAAAATCACTCATTCCTGGCAATGCAAGAGAAACCATCGAGAAACTACTAAACATGATAAAGATTTTTGACATTGGAATAGGTATCCCCCATCTCTTCGAGATAAAAAGAGATAAAAAAAAAAGGTATTCTATCACAACTTATTCCTGCTAAGAAAAAAGCGCAGCACCAATCAATCTATGAGATAGTCTTTGTAAAATGATTTCATTAAGTCCTATGCCAGTTATTCCTATAATTAGGAAATCTATACCTAGAATTCCTATTAATAAAAAAAAGAACCTCCGGTAGTGCACAAAAGAAACTTTGTAGTCGAGTATAGATCGAGTATAGACATTTTTTTCCTCCCCACATGGGTAAAAGTAAATAAAAAAAAGGAATTAATTTTAATTTTTACATGATGAAAAAAAGGAAAAAGTCTCGAGAAGAAAATGATGCTATTTTACCACTATACATTGTTAACATCAAGAAATAGAAAAATCGCGGATTTTGAGTAATTGGCCAAGCTACTAAAGTAGTTCTCAAATCCTGTCAGTAAAAAGGGTCCTATGGAAAGTCCATCGGTTTCCAGTCTCGATTGAAAATCAAAAAGATTGATCCATTTAGAATCTTTCTTGGATTGAGTTAATGGATCGGATCGTCCAATTGGAAAATGATAACAAAATAAATAGATCATAAATAGATCATTAGAAGGAACTCTAGGATACATAGATATATAGAGTATACCACCTATATACCTTATTTATCCTATGAGTGAAAAAGATAATTGAAGAACCCGCAAATATGGGCAAAACAAAAAGTATTGTTAACCAAGGAAAATAACTCGTGATAAAGACAAGATAAGATTATACCAGAAAAGCCCGTGCTCGGGAGAAGAATAATATATTCTCTTTTCTCGAATACGGGCTTTTGTCGGTAAAGAGGAATCAAATGATTCAAGTGGAGTTTTTTGTCACATATCAATAAGAAAGACCCATGCTGCGAGTTGTTTCATGCCATAAATAAACACGGACACTCAAAAAATCCGTTGGACAAGCGGATTCACATCTTTTACAACCTACACAATCTTCGGTTCTTGGCGCAGAAGCAATTTGCTTAGCTTTACATCCGTTCCAAGGTATCATTTCCAATACATCCGTGGGGCAAGCTCGAACACATTGGGTACATCCTATACATGTATCATAAATCTTTACTGAATGTGACATTGGGTCTATAAATTCCAGTTTTGAACACAAAAAATTTTCAATCTGGTAAAATAAGAAAATGAAAGAATCATATATTTTCTATTGTAGACACCAGATGAATCAATGATTTATCAAAAATTTAAGAATCAATATATTTTTTAATCTGTTTATGAGAAAGGACCAAGATACTTTGATTTCTATTTCAATAACCATGAAATATAAGTTTACGAATTCAATTCATGTTAATTTTACTATATTTACTATATTTATATAGAATGTATATAGATATAGAATATAGAAAGATTCTAGTATATAGGTATAATATATATATAGATAGATAGAAATAGAATTAATTTGATATTGATAATTTGATATTGATATATTGATATATTATATATCAATATCAAATTAATACGTTTGTTATTAGGTTAGTGATAGAAGAGGTTAGTAACTCTAAATCTCAATCATAAATCATAAATCTATATGAAAAAAGAGAAGAAAGAAAATAAATAAAAAATAAAGAAGTAAATAATAATAAGATAATTTTAGATTCTATTAATATTGAATTCTAATTATATTATCTTATTATTCTAATTCTATTAGATTCTATTTAGAATATTCTAAAATTAGAAATTTTGATTTCTATGTGAAAATAGAAGAATTATGACTAATTCTTCAGCAAATTTGATTGATTAATACGAATTGATTTTCTGTTACGAAGGATCGACGAAACAATAGCTAGTCCAATAGCTGCTTAAAAAGCAGCAATGGCTATAACAAAAACAAAGATTGAGAAAATTTCTCCTTTTAATTGTTGACTATCAAATAGATTGGAAAATGTGACGAGATTTAGATTCACCGAATTCAGTATAAACTCAAGACACATAAGTGTTCTAGCCATGCTTCGACTTGTGATCAGTCCATAGATACCAATATACCAATAAGAAATAAATAAACACTTAGAAGAAATACATGTGCTAACATTATTAATAAATTCCTCATATCTCTCAATTCATTGAAATATGAACAAAAATTAAACCGATTAAGTTGACTAGAATAGAAGAATTACAGAACAAAAGAATATATTCACAGTAGATTGAGAAAAAAAATAGATTAAATCCATTTTCATTCTTTTAATAAAAAAAAAAAGAAGTTCTTCTTTCTTATTATATTTTATATTAGTTATATTAGATTATTGATGAGTCATAGTAATTGCACCTATCAAAGAAAGTAAAAGAATTAGATAAATGAGTTTAAAAGGAAGAGAAAAATCTGTGGATAAATGAATCCCAATTTGTTGAACGTTACTTATGAAAAAATCCTGTTCTATAATCTGATTTGATCTTGTAGTCCAAAGAATTCCGTACCATAACGAGTAGTCATTCAATGAAAAAAAAATATAAACAAAGAATAACTGAACTAAGAAAAAAATAATGAAAAAATAAAAAAGAACAAGAATAATAATAAGAAATTCAAATTTAATTAAGAAATTTTTGGTTCCCGAATATTTAATTGATCCATTAATTTCTTATAACGCACTTTATTTTTCTTTGACAAATAAGTCAATAATTGTTGACGTTTTCCTAGAATTATTCGTAGACCCCTTTGTGATAAAAAATCTCTTTTGTGCAATTCTAAATGTGAAGTAAGTCTTCGTATCTTACTGGTGAAATGGAATACTTGAAATTCAACAGATCCGCTATTTTCTTCTTTTTCTTCTTGTGTAATAACTGAGATGAATGAATTTTTTTTGACCATAAATGAAAATTTCTATCTTTCTTTTCTGTGAATTTGACCGATCAGGAAAAATAAAATAAAAAAATAATAATAAAGAATTTTTATTATGCTAGTTATTTTTATCTTTTCATCTAGTATACATCAAAATTGGATTATATTCATATACTATTTTTTTCATTTATGTGGTTTATGTTTTGTATATTTTAATCAAAATATACAAAACATATATGTATTCGCGAAATAGAACAATTTCTTTGTTCTTTTTACTGAAATAAATTCCACTCTTCCTAATGAAAGTTGATATACTATAAAACTAGAAAATCAGCATCATGTATTATAGTATTATTACATAGTGTATATGTTTTTTGGCTTTCTCATCTACCAAATATGTTAGACGATATGTAGGAAATCAACTCTAAATTCTTTTTCATTGGAATTGAATTGATTCCTAATTGTTAATACATATGTATTCTTGACATACTGAAACGACTGCTGTTATTGGCATCAAACCAATAGCGATTCATACAAGCTAAATCTTCTAATCTATAATTGGGCCAAAGAAATAATTTGAATTTAATGAAATTTTTTCTATCTGTATTAATATGTTTGTTCTCATTCAAAAATTGCCCACAGTTTCTTATTTTATTTTCATTGCAAAATCTTGGATTTCTATCCACAACATGAAAATTCCGGGAATTTAAACAAATTCGAATTCGAAATTCTCTACGACGTCTGGGGGATAGAATATTTTCAGGAACAAGTAAATCATAATGATTTTTGTCTCCACTCAAAAATATGTTGCTGTGTTGTGCAATGGATTTTTCAAAACCCCCTTTCTCAATTCTTTTTTTTGTGTATTTTTTATTTGTTTGGTACTTCTTATTATCGACTGATAAAATATCCATAGTTTGATATATAATAGATTTTCCGTCCTTTCGTATAGATGGACAAATTGGTTCAATAATAAAGATTCCCTTTCTTATCAATTCTGCAAGAACTAGGTCCCTTTGAATCAACATTTCATCTAGATTTATTTCACCTCTTTGAATCAAAGATATAGCAATTTCCTTTGTATTTATCAGTCTAAGTAGGAGACAATATATCCTTATATTTTTAATTACTTTATTATTCAAATGATCAGCCCATCTTAGTTGAAAAAGTAAATATTTTCTCAAAAAGAAATCTAGTTCCATTTCATTCTTGCTCTTATATTGTTTTTTTTTTATATCTTTTTTTATTTCTAAGCTTGCATAATCTTCTTCAACAGCTTTTTTATTCTTTTGGTTTAGTAGATTAAATACAAGATTTCTTTGGACTTGTTGTTGGTTTTCTTCCTGCTTGAAATTTACTAATTCAAGATCTTTTTTTTTCTTAGATGATTTTACGTTAATTTTTTTACTTTTTTCATTTATAGAAAAATGAAAAAAGAGTGATTTGATTGGGATGATCCAAGGTTGAATTTTATATACATCAAAAAGTAGTACAAATTCTGGGAAGAACCAAGTTTCTAGATTGGATATAGTATTATGATTGGATGCGATATCATTATCATAGAACCTTTTTTTATTCATTCCCATGCAATCAAAAACGAAATTGCATGTTTTGCTCTCTTGATGAATTGTAGGAAAAAAAAGATCTTTTTTTTCCATTTTGTTGAAATTATTAATTTCAGTCTTAGTATTTTTCTGAATCTTGATGCCAATATGTGCATTGGTCCAGATCTCTATATTATTCTCAATATTATTTAGAAAACAAATATGAAGAATTCTACAATTAAAATATTTTCTATCCAAATTAGTATTCCTATCAATAATAAATCCTTTTTCTACTTTTTCTAGATAATCATTACTAGGTATACTTACCAATACATAAAATGATTCAGGTTTTGATGTATTGAAATGATATGTAATTTCTTGGTCCCCTTTTTTTTCTAATGTTGATTCAGAAATGTATAAATTAGGGAGACTTATGTATTTATATGATAAAATATCATATCTGTAATGTTTTTTCCATTTATCATTTTTATTCATAAATGAATTCTCTGCATAGTCATTTTCTTTCATGGAATAAATGAATCGATCTTTTTTATAGAAATCCAATTGGTTTGATTCCTTATTTTGAATCATACGATGTTTCTCAATTCTATTTCTCCATTCTTTAGGTACTAATACTAATTGATACTTTTTTTTTTTATATAAATCGTATTGATAATAACTTTTTAACCAGTTTTTCCATTCGTTCATTACAAACGTATTAATTTGCTTATGTTTTGATTTATAATTAAATATTCCGTGTATCATATAATAGTCTTTTAAATTATCCTTAAAAAAAGGATGGCTCCCTTGATATTGAAGTACAGGTCTCAATTGATACTTATTAAGTAATTGGTTTTGTGATATTTTGTAAAAAACATATGCTTGGGATAGGGAAGATAAGTTCCAATAAGTATTGGAATTTTTATTGCTAGTATTAATATTATCAATATTTGAAAACAATTTTTTTATAGTCAAAAAAAAATTCATTGTATTTTGATTTCTTTCATCAATTCCTTCTTGTTCTTTATTTATTCCATTGTTGTAAATGGATTTATTAAAGATCTTTTTTGTTGATTCAAAGAAAAGTTGTGTATTGATCTTAGAAATGGTAATGGTACATAAAAAAATATCTATGTATATTTTTTCAATAAATGATTTGATAAAGTAGTGTGATTTACGCATTAATCGGATATTTTTCCTTTTTAATATTTTCCAAATATGCTTCTGTAATCCCGATCTTTTATTATCATAAATTATAACTATTTCTTTTTTTTTCTTGTCTTTTGCAGTTTCTTCAATTTGATTCCTGATTTGAATTGTCTTATCAGAAAGATCTTTCATTCTTCTTTCTATTAGTGAATAATTGAACCAATTTATCGTTTGATTTAGAACGGATGATTCACTAGTAATATTTCTTTTTAAATCTTTTTTCTTTTTGTTTGATTCATATACTTTTTCTTTCCTCACTTCAAATAATAAATTTAGATTTACTTTATCCAGTTTTTTCATTATTAGGTTGATAATTCGAACTATTTGGATGACTTCTTTTTTTTTTCTTTTTTGAAGTTCTTTATAAATAGGTTTAAAAAAGAAAGGTCGTTTTCGAGGAGAACCAAAGGGAAGTTCCGCTTCCATTCCCCAGACTGTTAAAAAACAAAAATTTGTTTTTTTTTCTTTTTTTTTCATTAGATCTTTATGATGAGATCGTGCCCTAGATTTTATCCAAGGTTTCAGACAGAAAGGATATAAAATCTTTATCTGAATACCTTCTATTAACCAAGCTTGGGGAAATTCTGTTTCTGATAATTGAACACCGTTATAGGTGCATTTAATATGGATTTCTCTATTCCATTCCTTAAAATCCTCATCCCACTCGGGAATTTGAAATAATAACATACGGAAAATATTTTTGGCTATTATTAATGAAGGCAATATAATGTATTTTCTAAGAAAAGATTGGGTTATTAACATCAAACCTCTTATTACTTGAGTAAATATAAAGGTATCCCAAGCTTCTGATATTTCTATCTGTTCATTTTTATATTTTTTTTCTTCTTTCTCCTTTTCTTCTTTTTTATCTTCATTTTCAAAATAGGAAATTTTTAATTCTGATTCTTGTTCTCTCCCCATCCAATTCCTAAAAATTATATTCTTAATTTTGTTGATATCAAAAAACGAAAAAAAAGATGTTTTGTTTAGACGATCCAAAAAAAGAGGAGAATGTACATTTACTTGAAAGAGGTTACAAATAACTGTTTTACGTCTTTGAGCGCGCATGGATCCTTTGATTAGATTGCGACGAAAATCCGATTGTTGTGAGTAACGTATCAAAGCCACCTCTTCCTCTTCCGTTTGATCATTGTTACTAGTATTCTGAATATTAGAAATAGAAAGAGAATTGGTATTCTGATCATTATCGTTATAAATTATCACACGTTTGGCTCTTCTTGAATGAATCTCATAATATTCTTCCTCCAAATCTTCTTCATTTTCTTCTTCCTCTTCTCTCAAATTCTCGGTTAATTTGTATGACCATCGAGAAACCTTTTTACTGATTTCTTTTTTTCTAATTCCAATAGATTTCTTTTTCATTATTTTTTGATCTTTTGTATGTGTTGTAATTACATCAAATAAAAAGTGAAAATATTTTGCTTCACTTTCTGAATCAATTCTTTTTTCTTCTGTAGAATTCAAAAATGATTGATGGTGAAGTTCTACGGAATCATTAAGAAGTAGATCATGAATCTTATTTATAAAAAAAAATTCTACTAAATCTTCTGTATCTGTATAAGTATTCATGATTGCACGTGAATCTAATTCTTTTCTCGTTCCTCGATATGGTCCGTTGAAAAAAGGATCATAAGCTTTTGGCAAGCATTTCTTTTTTTTTTCATCATCACATAATATGGTTTTTTTTTCAAGCATATCCAGACTAGAGGATCTCTCATTTTTTTCTATAATTTTGATTCGGCTTCTCAATTCATTGTTCAAATTGCACTTTTTTTTTTCATTAGCATAAATCCAAGAATTATAAAGATCTTCGTCATATAGTTTTTCTATTATGTACAAAGAAATTCTTCGTTCTAGCATTTCCGAAAAAGTTGATAAACTGGGCGGATATGTAAAGGATATTATTTGTTTCCCATCACTTGTACATGTAAAAAAAAAAAATTGTGACATTTCATTGCGTAAAGCATTTTCTAATTTCTCATTTTTTATATATCGTAATGGACGA